CACTTAGATCTATTAAGGTCATAGGGTTTTGTATAGAATAGCAAAACAAAAAATAAAATCATTAGAATTATACCATTATTATGATATTCCATATTCGAATTTGAGAAAAATAAAAAGATTCGGTATTGGGGAGATAAAGACAACGACAAAAAAATCAGATACAATCCGTTTTTTTAGCACTTAACCGCCCTTATGTTAGGGATTTCGTTGTTCAAAAAACTATTCACAGACAAGAGAGATATTTGTACTTTAATGATTTTTGAGTAGAATACGATTTGAAGTGTATTGTATAAGAAGGGTTGCATTTATTAAACACGTATGCAGATAGCTATAATATCCGACCTCTCTCTTCTCTTTTATTGCCGGTTCTATTCGGGGCAGGCCCGGTCGTGCTCTATCAAAAGATAATTTCCATTCAATGCAAAATTGAAGTGAAGTACGAAAATTTTATGATAATTCCCTATCGACAACATATCTAAATACATAGATATCTGTGTAACAATTTATGTTCTGGGGTTTACATATACTCATATGTTTTGTTATAATTGATTTTGAGAAAGATTTTTTGATTGAAAAAATCAATACTGATTCGTATTGTCTCAATTTGTATTTTCTTATGTCATTAGGAAAACACAATTTGAAATTCAAATCCCAGAATCGTTCATGAATTCGAAGTAAGGAGTCAATAGTTAATGGTTCAAATTTCTTGGCTGAAAATACACAATGATAAAAACATTCTCTCGCTTTTCTATTGGGAAATCAAATGTGTATTTTCAGATACTATACAATCAATCGAAGGGATGGATCAAATCCAATCAAAAAGGGTCTTTCTTTTAGGAAAGAAAAGGATTAAGCAAAACAGAAGTCAAAATGCAAGTACAATAAAAATTCAGTAATCCGGGAAAATTTGCATCTATTTTGTATCATTTTGGCGGCATGGCCGAGTGGTAAGGCGGGGGACTGCAAATCCTTTTTCCCCAGTTCAAATCCGGGTGTCGCCTAATCACCAAAAAAAGTCGAAATCTCGTCTTCTTTTCTGTTCTGCTGATATAACACGCAGAATGCTTCCCCGGTAGAAGCATAGGAAACAGACTGTTGATACTTTGTTTGATTCTAAGCACGTGGTCTGAGGGTTTTCTAAAAGAAAAGATTGTGAATCCTCGTTCGCATCTAGGATTCAAGGAAATATTCGAATCTACCGGTAGAGGGGCTATCAAGACTTCACGATTCCCCTCTATTACTAAGGGAGTGTCTAATGGCTGGATCTTGAATCAGATTGTGGAGCCTGATAGGGAATAGGGAATTCAATTACTAGTTTTTAATAGTTTTGGAAAGGGGCAGAAGTTGCTTTATATAAGACGGACTCGCGGGAATCTCTGAGTGCTCGGCAATATTAGATTGGATGAATAATTGACTTTTGGGGCAAAAAGAAAGAATTTATTTTCGGTAACCCCTACTCAAGCCCCCTGTTTCACAGCGATAATCGGGAAAGAGAGTACGGATTAGATCAAATGGGGAAATGGAGGTCTGTAATAGATAGTGATTTCGAGTTTTTAGTGATTTATCCCATTCTGTTTTTACTTAGAAGGTCAACAAAACAAAAAAAGAATAGTCCTTATTATTCTTATTCCTACATGTTGGGGGATGTTACTATGTATTTTGCTTGTGTTTAATCTTTCCCGATTCGACATCGTAATCGATTTTTTGGATTGGTTTCTCAATCGTGTTCGGTCAGAACCCCTTTTTGACTCTGCGCCATTGATTCCACTATTATTAGTGAGGAATAATGGAAAAATTCCTTCGTATTTATAGGGGACATAATGCACATGGATATAGTAAGTCTCGCTTGGGCTGCTTTAATGGTAGTCTTTACGTTTTCCCTTTCACTCGTAGTGTGGGGAAGAAGTGGGCTCTAGAAGTACTACTAATTGAGTTCAGGAATCAAACCGTATCAATTGTTTTATAGATCGTTCTGCAACGCATTTTGAACTATTTAAAATCAAAATCTCTGAATTTGGAATCCCGTTGGACTCCAATGGAGTAATCTATGATATGAATCATACTCTTTTAATCAAAGAGAGATTTCATCGATTCCCGTCTTTGCATTTCGAAAAGAAAGGGATTCAGATGTTTGGAAATTTATTCCAACCTAAAATTCTTCCGAAATTTTCTATTTCAATCAAGGGGAATGGTCTCTTACTATCTGTCTAGATGGATGTTGAGGAAGACCGGGCCTTTTTTTTTTTATTTCTTTCGCTTTTTACTCTTCAAAGAAGAATTCGTTTTGTTAAGTGTATATGCACTTTTTATGAGAAATGATATAGGGATAGTGGTTGTCTAACGAGAGACTAGGTAATAATAGGATCTTGCCTCGGGCGAGTCACATATTGGGTTTTGGTTTCTAATTTGAGAAAGTCGATTTATGCTTTATCGACTTATTTCATATCATGCTTCGGGCGTTAAAAATAGGTGAGGTTTCCCCTTACTTATTAGTAAAATTAGTAAAAGTAAAGGAATTAGAATCCCAAGATAAGAATTATTTCAGATTGATCGGAACAAATAGATGTAGCAAATTGGGTGTTATGTCAATTCCATACAATATATGGAATTCGTATACACATATATGAAGAGAATTGTAGATTGATCTATAGAAACTTAAGCCTTTACCTTTAATCTTTATTGTAGATTACAACTTTATAGACTAAAGAGATAGATAGTAGTAGTAGGGGTAGAAAAATTCATTTTTCTACCATACTATCTATCTCTTAGAAAACTGCCGATTATAGTGCGCTCATTTCATTTAAGTTAAGACGTGAAATTGGAATCTTTTCATTTGACTTTGTCAATTTTTGATAAGAACTCAGAAGGAAAGTTTCATTCAAATTCATTTGAAAATTCAATCATTTTGACTGACTGTTTTTACGTAAATGATAAGTAGAAAAGCGGTAGGAACTAGAATGAATAGTGCAGTAGCAATAAATGCAAGAATATTGACTTCCATAATCTCATCGTTTTTTTTACTTCGCAATAACTCGGGATTTAATCCCCTAGAGATGATAAATAAATCTTTCGTCTGTAAATTCAATGAATGAATTACCTCTCGATGATCTTGAATCGGATCAATATCATGAATAACAATATCTGATCTATCAAATCAACCTGTCGTCAAGACTTGAATAGTATAACATAGGAAGTTCTTTTATCCATACCGAATCCAAATTTGGATTCCTGACTCAATCAATCCAAAATTCCTTTATTTATCATCCGTTTCCTTGTTTTTTTCTATAACCTACCTTGCGTCTTCCTTGGACAATCATCTGATGAAGGATCATCAGATTGACTTTCCACTTCGATTAATTACTAATTACATAGTTCCAAACCTAAACAAACAATAAAAGCGAAATGGAAAAAATAGGAAAGAAAAAAGACATAAAGACTCCCTTTTTGCTTTGAGAATGAAAGCATGTCGCTCGACACGTTTTACTAGTTCATAGAAAGGGGAAAATAAATTAATGTATTTATTGAATCCGTCGGGACTGGCGGGGCTCGAACCCGCAGCTTCCGCCTTGACAGGGCGGTGCTCTAACCAATTGAACTACAATCCCAGGGAAATAGGGGATCTAGCAGAAAATTTGATTCTTTTTTATCTTCGTCGTATGGGGGCTTTCTGAAGGACAAGGGGGTTTATACCATCTCATGGTAGATTGGCGGATTATTGGGCCGAGCTGGATTTGAACCAGCGTAGACATATTGCCAACGAATTTACAGTCCGTCCCCATTAACCGCTCGGGCATCGACCCAGGAAGAATCCATTTTAGGCTTATTGGTAATCCATGATCAACTTCCTTTCGTAGTACCCTACCCCCAGGGGAATTCGAATCCCCGCTGCCTCCTTGAAAGAGAGATGTCCTAAACCACTAGACGATGGGGGCCGACTTGACCAACCGCCCTCATACTATGATCATAGTATCATCAGTTTTTTGAAATTGTCAATATAATGGAATGATCAGATTCGAGGGATTTTTCCGTTTTTCAGAATTGTATAGAATTTTTGGATTCGTCATTCATATTCATGAATTGTTCATTAGAATCGACATTCTCTATATAAATCTAATCTAGTAAGCGGGTTATCGAAAATTTTCTTTAAGAATTTAGTTCAAGGGGACAAGTAGAATTTCTTCATCACATGATTCGATGAAATATCTTGAAAGTGATTTTATGTCGAATTGGTAAGTGTACGTGTATGTTATGTATCAATCAAGTGAATTTTGTTTTGATAAAGATCATCTCAATAAAATAAATTAGGGCCAGTCTTGAAACAATTCATTTTACCCTAGACCCGCTAGGCAAATCCATTTGATTATTCCAAAACCAGCCACTAGCCACTATGAGTCTACTGTATATACTTATATATATATATAATATATGTTATGTGCATATAGAGATTTTATCTATATAGTGACTCGTTCGGAAATTAAATCAAATAAGCCCTTTTAACTCAGTGGTAGAGTAACGCCATGGTAAGGCGTAAGTCATCGGTTCAAATCCGATAAGGGGCTTTTATTTTTTCATAATTTTTTTTTCATAAAAGTTCAGCCATAGTATTCAGAAAATAGAGATTTTTTTTGGACGACAAAAGGAACTAACCAGATAATACGTTATTATTATACTGAGTTAGATAGAGTATAGTAGTTCTAGTTAGAAAGTGGAACATTTGTTCGGTAAAGTTTCATTATTATGAATAATCATAAGCCGCCCGCCAAAGATCCCTATTTTCCATTATACCAAGCAAATCCATTGGAAAGATTCGAAATCAACAAAAGAAAAAGTAAGTGGACCTGACCCATTTAATTATAACTATATCCGCTATTCTGATATTAAAATTCGATAGAGATGAAATTTGAATTAGAACAGTTGACCCACCTCCTTTTTTTGAATTTCATTTCTTTGGACTTGGAAAGAATTTGTCGATATTTCCGATTCAATCTTCTTGTTCCATA